TAGACATGAAAAAGTAAGAACTCAACAGGACCTTACCCCTCGAATCAGACAAAGAGGGGTAAGGTCCTGTTGAGTTCTTACTCTTCGGGCGAAACTTTGTTTGATCCATTCCATAACATAAAAAAATTTGGAAATTCATTCAGTGAACATAATAATCATATTATATTCGTAGAAATAACAAAACAGATCCTTTGCTCCGATGTTTCAAACCACTCCATTCCTTTGTTTCTGATGATGTTTTTGAAGAATTAAATCCATTGATTGATTCATAGTATCTGTTCCTCCATAGTATGGAGGGACTCCCCCGAAGCAAGAAGAAAGAAGGAATCAATTGATTTTCTGGATGACACAATATGGATTTCTATAGATGAGACATCCTGCAAATAATTTCTATACTAATCTTACTCTATAAAAAGAAAAAAGAAAATTGCAAGCAAAAAAAAAGACTCTTAATGCTCCGGGCGAAAAGATGAAATCTTGGATTTTTGCGCCTATCCAAATCCTTATTGATTATCTCATCACAGTTAAAATTTTCTTTTTTTTTTTACTTTTTTTATAACTTCATTGAAGAAGTTTTATTTGCTCAGTAAGTTACTCCCACTCCTTTTTTGTTTGTCCACTACTTCTTATGAATCTAAACAAACGAGTTCCGATAGAACTGGAAAATCAAATAAATAGTAATCTTTGACGAACAGGATCAAGAATCATTATTATTTCCACACAAGAAAAGGGTGGAAAATTCCTTTTCTTGTGTGGAAGATTAGGAAGACTAGTAATCCCTCCTAGAATCATTTGTTCCTTTCATTTATCCGCGTGTATTCTCCTCCTACTTATGCCTATTATCTATTAGAATTCGATTCTATTAGGTATAAAAAAACTATTGATGCATTACATGGCATTTACAATCTGCCAATGGGAGGCCTGGCATAGTCACAACACTCTTATTTTGAAAGAAGGGGGGATCAAGTAGTCTTCTTCGCAATATACATACTATTACTAGGAATGGGATACAAGCAATTTCCGACATCTCGCAGAAAAAGAAAAACAGTATAAACAAAGCAAGCAAAACATTTTCCATGATTTTTTTGGATCATACATAATTGCATCGATCACAACAATTCGGCTCTTTTTACCAGCTTGATGAATCCGTGGATCTAGAAATTCATTTCGGACAATTGAACCTTCTCAAACTGTTTCTTTTTTAGAACCAAAAAGATTTGTGCCAGAATAACAGATGCCAAGAAGAACAACAAACCTTGGACACGTAATGGATCTTGAAGTACTATTTCTGCATCTCCCTGACCAAATCCACCCACATTGGGATTACTCGTTAATGGTTGATCAAGCTTGATAGATTCACCCTCTGAAACAAGAAGTTCTGGTCCTGGAGGTATAATATCAACCACTTGGTGTCCATCCGATGCATCAGCTATGGTTATTTCATAGCCCCCTTTTTCTTTACGTACTATTCTGTTTACTATACCTGCTGCTGTAGCATTATAGACTGTATTGTTACTCTTGTTCCCATCGGGATAAATCTGACCTCTTCCCCTGTTCCCACCTACATATATGGGATATTTTAAGAAGTGAACGTCTTTCTTAGTAGCAGGGTCCGGGGAAAGAATGGGAAAGACGATTTCACTATATTTCTGACCAGGAACAGGACCTACCACAAGAATATTTCTTTTAGTGGGGCGATAACTCTGAAAAGAAAGATTGCCTATCTTTTCTTTCATCTCGGGAGAAATACGATCGGGGGGAGCTAATTCGAATCCCTCGGGTAAAATAAGAACAGCCCCTACATTCAAAGCCCCCTTTTTACCATTAGCAAGAACTTGTTTCAGTTGCATATCATAAGGGATTCGAACGACTGCTTCAAATACAGTATCAGGAAGCACAGCTTGTGGAACCTCAATATCCACGGGCTTATTAGCTAAATGGCAATTGGCGCATACAATACGCCCAGTTGCTTCTCGTGGATTTTCATAACCCTGCTGCGCAAAAATGGGATATGCATTTGAAATAGATGTCCGAGTTATGACATATATCATGATCGATACGGAAATGAATCGAGTCATCTGTTCCTTTACCCAAGAAAAGGTATTTCTATTTTGCATGGTCCAATTATTGATCCCAGAAATTTCTACAATAAATTAGGTAGGTAGCTAGTATAGTTCCCTATCCACGATTCTGCCATTGTACTGGAGGGGGAATCCCCTAGACGGGTAGAAGTATAAAGAGTGAGTCAGATTAAAAAGGGTTTGTTTATGTACGAAGTAACATTCGGATTTGATTAATATCGGCAGATCAAATGAGTTCTTCATTCATTCATTGAATGATAAACCACTACAAGTGAAGGAGATACACGATTTAAATAATGGAAGATCCAATATTTCAAAATTGTATCTAGAATGACTGGAAAAGTGGAAACAAGACCAGATATAATTTGATCGTTATGAGCAAATCCAAAATCTTTGTAGACCGAACCAATCATTAGTTCCCAACCATGGGGCGAGTGGAATCCGATACATAAATCAGTTAATAAAAGAATAGAAAAAGCTTTTATTGTGTCGCTTAAGTTATAGAGGAATTCCTGAACCCAAGAATTAAGAATGACAAGTTCTTCATTACCCAGAATAGAATAACCACTTAGAATAGCAAAACAGATTATATTTGTCGAGAAATGCAAAATGATATGGATATGATCTTCATTGTGCATTTTGACCAATTGTATTGTTTCTTTGTGGATTCCTATACGAAGCTTTTGTATCTGTGTCTCGGGGTACTCCTTTATCATTTCGTCCAACAGGAATAGTTGTTCTAATTCTATGAATCTTTCTAGAACGTTCTTCTCTTGAATATCATTCAAAAAAGTTTCGGATTGCCTGGTATTCCACCAATTAGTAACCCAAGGTTCCAGACTTTTATTAAATGAGATAGAGATCCACCAGGGCAAAAAGACTATAGATGCAAGATATGGGAGGGGAGTCAATGCTTTCTTTTTTGGCACTTTGAATCTGTTCTGTGAATTGTTAATGAAACTGCTTCATTCGCCGACTCTATCTGATCCGATATTTCTATGAAGCATGAGTTCTATAACAAGGTATGGAACCTATGGATCGGATCTATTCCTTCTTTTTTTTTTAATTGTTTAGTCCTTGGATCTAGAAAGAATATAGAAATAGAATAAGGGTCCGTTTCGAATGAAGAAATAATAAAGTTCCCAGATATCTCAATTGGTTAAATTCGAACCAATTTTATCTTCATTTGTTCCTTTCAATGAATGCCCGAAAAACCACTTGAAGTAATGAATATTATTCGGATTTCGAGACGAAAGAACTCCCTTGGATCAATCAATTATTTCGAAATGTTTCACTGGCTACCCACAGCCCAGGAATAATTGAGGGGATATTTCTGAAGAATATTGATGATGAAATCCGAAATGGGTGGCAAAACAAGAGAGAAATTGAATAGTTATGAGAGATCCAATCGTTTGGTCATCAAGGAGCAAAAGAAAGGATAAAAAAAAAAAGAAACATCGATTGATGAAAGAGAGATAATTTACGAGATACGATCCATCTGTATCTAACGTATCAATTCAAAATATTGGGCATAAAAAGATGAATTCTGTACTGTATTCCGAAATGTTCTGATATGTGTGATGAATACATACTTATTAGATTTGTTACTAGTATGGAAGAATTGAGTTGAGTTCCATATGCAAAAAAAGAGTTTTGGTTTTGGTGGATAAAAATAGCTTCTTATTATGGTTGTTCCGTATTCGTCCGCCTGCTTTATTCTATGGGCCACAACGGTATTACCAACGGAACGGGGGAAATAGAATCTAACATGTTTTGTTTTGCTCGAATAAACGTTCCGAAGAAACTTCAGTTCATTTCAAAATACTTCAATTGGTACGCGCAAGAAATAGGCCGATTCAGCAGCTTTTTGTTCAATTTCTCGTGGAGTAAAATTCTCATCGGTACGAGTCAAGGGAATGGCTCCCTGGCCTCTGATTTCCATATAAAGGACACGACGAGGATAAAGACCCTCTTTAACTTCCATTCTGATCGACTGGATATCTCTCATAAGGAATCGAAGGAAGATGCGACGATTTATTCCAGGAAATCCCCAACGAAAAATACACACTATTCCTTCTTTTCTATCGAAAAGATCATAACCACTACCTACATTCCATGAAATTGTGCACCACAAATAGGAACTAATGAACAGACCAGCGATCCCATAGAAAGACATTACGATTCCTTGGGGAAAAAAAAGGATTTGCTGAGAGGGAAATAAGGATATCAGATTCCTACCAAGATAACTGGAAGTTCCAACCAATAAGAATCCTAGTGAGCCTAAAAAAAGGATACAGGCCCAGCAGAAATTACTTGTTTTTCGAGACCCCGTTATAAGTTCTATCCATATACGTTCTGATTGCCAGTTCATACTAGATCCAGTTGCATTCTATTGGAATTGAAAGAAGAGAATAAGCCAAATGAATTTGACTTTACTTTTTTTGTTTTGATCCCGAAGTAACTCTCATCAACTAGCACTATTATGATGTAACCCATTAGGAGTAATTCATCGAATTGGTTAGATATAAAATAATAACATCCCCTTCATATGATCCCACTATGTATATCTACATACATATAGATACATTGACTTTCTATTTCAGATATTCGCTGATCCATTTTAAAACAAAAACAGCTATAACCGCATATAATATACATGCACTTATCCATATATCATGGATCTGCATGCATAACAATAACAGCTTTTTTATTTGTGCTCGGAGGGAGCCGCATGTCGTACCGTACCCTATTCCACTAAAAGATATCTGTATTATGATCCAAGTCCAAGTGTTAAAATAAATTGATGAGATTTGACCCCATCGGATCTAAACAATCTTGTTTTTTTGAACATGAAGGGATAAAGAAGCCATTGCAATTGCCGGAAATACTAGGCCCACTAAAGGCACAAAAATAGAGGGT